CCATACAGATTACTTCTCAATACAATTTCTTTCAAATTCATTAAAATTTCATGTACCGATTCTTGAATACCTACTATGGTAGAATATTCATGCGGTATTTTCTCAGATTTTGCACGTGTAATACATGTTCCTTCTATTTCTCCAAGCAAAGCTCTTCGCATTGCAATGCCTATTGTGTCGGCTTGACCTTTCATAAGTGGAGACAAAATAAAACGTCCATAAGAAAAACGCTTACTGTCTACTCTTGATTCAACACACTTCCACTGTAATGTCCGAGTAGCTACTGTTACTTTCTCTCGAACCATAGTAATATTATTTGCTTAGATCATTGAATCATTTATTTCTCTTGAAAGCTTTTTATTCTATACACGTCGTTTTTTAGGAGGCCTACAGCCATTATGTGGCATAGGGGTTACATCTCGTACGAAACTTAATAGCATACCACTTCTACGAATAGCTCGTAATGCTGCATCCCTTCCAAGACCGGGACCCTTTATCATGATTTCTGCTCGTTGCATACCTTGATCCACTACTGTACGAATAGCGTTTTCTGCTGCGGTTTGAGCAGCAAATGGTGTCCCCTTTTTTGCACCCTTGAATCCACAAGTGCCCGCAGAGGACCAAGAAACCACCTGACCTCGTACATCTGTAACAGTTACAATGGTATTGTTGAAACTTGCCTGAACATGAATAACTCCCTTTGGTATTCTACGCGCATTCTTACGTAATCCAATACGTCCATTTCTACGTGAACCAACTCTTGGTATAGGTTTTGCCATATTGTACCATTTCATAACTATGAGTCCGAAATATATGGATATATCCATTTCATGCCAAAAAACAGATCCTTTAATTTATTATTTGTATATTGGCTCTTTTAGAGAGCCCTTGGTTAGAAATATTATCCTTGTCTTTGTTTATGTCTCGGGTTGAAACAAATTACTATAATTCGTCCCCGCCTACGGATCAGACGACATTTTTCACAAATTTTACGAACAGAGGCTCTTATTTTCATATTTGTCATTCCTTATCCTTAATTCGGAATATACTTTATTGGTTGGAAGAAACTAAGTTTCTTGAAATTTTGAACCTCGAATTCGATTCCCATAAAACCCCATAAAAAAGGAATGGTGAAGTTGAAAAAACGACTCCCGAATCTTTTAAACTTTGTTGCGAAGTCGCTAAATTAGACACCCTCTGGTTGAATCATAACGACTTTATTTCCATTTTAACTCGATCTCCTGGTAGTATCCGTATAAAACTACGCCGTATCCGTACTGAAACATAACCTAAATATAACCTATAATAAGATCTTCTTATCTAAACGAACCCGGAACATACCGTTGGGAAGTGATTCAGAAACGGACCCTTCCTGAATCCTTTTATATTCTTTCATTTCAAGTAAAACCCCTTGAAGTATCAACTCGTGGAGTAGGAGTGATATTAGACAACCGGTTCTTTTGTTTTTTTTACAAAATAGGAAGTTCCGGATCCAATTCGGATATTTGAAAGGATTACCATATATAACACAAAATTTCTCCACCAATTCCTTCTAATCGAGCTTCTCGGTCTGTCATTATACCTCGAGAAGTAGAAAGAATTACTATCCCCATCCCGCCTAAAATTCTAGGAATTCGTTGATAGTTAGAATAGACTCGTAGACCGGGGCGACTGATCTGTTTTAAATTGAAACTATTTCTTTTATATGGTTTTTGTCTATTCTTTCTGTGTCGCAAGGTTAAAATCAAAAAATATTTGTTGCTTTCCCGATGTTTTCTCATGTTTTCGATAAAACCTTCTCGTAAAAGTTTTTTAACAATGTTTTCGGTAATGTTAGTAGATGCTATTCGAACCATTCCTTTTTTATTCATGTCGGCATTTCGTATCGAGGTTATTATATCAGCAATAGTGTCCTTACCCATGATGAACTAAATTTATTGGTACCTCCGAATTTGGATATAATCAACATGTTCTTTCTTTTTATTTATGAATTCTTAAATAAGGGTATATGCGTGAAACAGAATCTTTTCATTTAAATTACGACTATAAATTATAATACCTCGGGAGCTAATGAAACTATTTTAGTAAAATGGAATTGTCTCAATTCCCGGGCAATCGCACCAAAAACTCGGGTTCCCTTTGGATTTCCTTCTTGATCAATGACAACTGCAGCATTATCGTCATATCGTATTATCATACCGTTTTCACGTTTTAGTTCTTTACAAGTACGTACAATTACAGCTCTGACAACTTCTGATCTTTCTAAGGGCATATTAGGTACTGCTTCTTTGATCACAGCAACAACAATGTCACCAATATAAGCATATCGACGATTACTAGTTCCTATGATGCGAATACACATCAATTCTCGAGCCCCGCTATTATCCGCTACATTCAAATGGGTCTGAGGTTGAATCATCGTTTTTTAATCCCTCCTTTCAATGCAAAGGGCGAAAAAAAGAAATATTGTTTGTCCAGAAAAAATTTCGATTCTTTTTTCATCCCCAAGAACTCTTTATTAGTTTTACATTCCTATCCCGAAATAATGAATTGAGTCCGTATAGGCATTTTTGACGCCGCTATTGAAATGGCCTTTCGGGCTATATTTTCTGCTACTCCGCCCGTTTCATAAAGTATTCGACCCGGCTTAATGACAGCTACCCAATATTCGGGGGATCCTTTCCCCGAACCCATACGTGTTTCCGTAGGTTTTACTGTAACCGGCTTGTCTGGAAATATACGTACCCATATTTTTCCACCCCGACGTACATTTCGTGCCATTGCTCGTCGTCCTGCTTCTATTTGTCTAGATGTGATCCAAGCGGGTGCAAGTGCCTGAAGAGCATATTTACCGAAACAAATGCAATTCCCTCGATACGATATTCCCTTCATTCTTCCTCTATGTTGTTTACGGAATCTGGTTTTTTTGGGGTTATAGTTGATGGTTGTTTCTCCCAATTCCATCTCTACTACAGAACCGGACATGAGAGTTTCTTCTCATCCGGCTCCTCGCGAATGAAAATATAGTAAAAAATAGTTAATTAAGATATTATTTAATGAATAATATACTGAATCGTGGGATTTTTTGACATTTTATATAATCTAGTAGGAATTTTTATATCTTGTTTGAATAGTTAATTAAACATATCTATGTTATAGATAATGTAATACATAGAATTATAATGTCCTTTTTTATAACGTTATAACGGATTTTTTATTTTGTTTCTACTTTTATCCTATATAGATCGTCCAAAATTTAGTAATCCAATAAAAGAAAGCTTTCGCGGACGAATATTTACTCTTTCGATATCTATTTCAGTTATAAGGTTAGCGCGCGACTTCTCAGTATAAATGAATGAGTCTCAGTTCCTTCCGCCATCCTGCCCAATGAATCATTCGAATTCTCTGTCAATAGAATTTTCTGTATTCACAGGTTCCGTCGTTCTCATCGCCTCTCGATTAATATTAATGGTTAGGTCTTAATTCTATAGCGGAGCTCCTAATGAAATTCGTTTTTGAGTCAATTTTCTCAGTCTTTATTGGCTCGAAGCTCTTGATTTGTTTGTTCTATGAATGAATTCATCTGATTATGGATGAATCCGTAGTGATGCTTTATTACTTTTTATGTTATGAGATTACTCATAGACCTTACATGTTGGAATCATATATCAGTTATGGATGTCCTTTTTCTTTCTCTCAACCTTCCATTTATCTATATTTTTTTATAGTTCGCTTCACAACTCCGAATCATATTGATTGATTTTTCTTTTGTTTATGCAAATCAGTTGCTACAACGATATGACCGATATATCATATCTTGACTGGTTTTTTGGATCCAGATAGTACAAAGCGATGGGTTGGTTATTAGTTCATATTACGGGCTTGGTCCATCTTTTTGAATCCTAACTTTAAAAAAATCAACGAGTCACACACTAAGCATAGCAATTATATTATATCAAATGGTCAATCGAATTTTTATTTCACCCTATAAAATTTAAAATTAGAATTGCTTATGGTTGTTTTCATTGAGCGGAAAAGAATAAAAGAGTTTGTTATTTTTTTCCGTCGTTGTATAGAATAGAACAGAAAGACAAGTTAAGGGCTTATTATTCCTCGTCTGTAAATATCCAAATTTTGATGCCTAATACTCCATAGATAGTTCGAATTGGATAGGAACAATAATCAATTTTAGCTCGAATTGTTTGGAGGGGAACTTTACCTTCTCTGATCCATTCGACACGCGCAATTTCTTTTCCGTCAATACGCCCTGCAATTTGTACTTGAATTCCTTTTGTATCTGCTTGTTCGGTTAATTCAATAGCTTTTTTCATTGCTTTTCGGAATGAGACTCTATTCGTTAATTGTTCGGCTATAAATTCTGCAAGAATATTGGGGTGTCCGTAAGGTTTTGCTATTCTTGTAATACCAATGTTGAGTTTTTGGTTCACAAAATTCAATTCTTTTTGTACGTGCTTTTGTAATTCTTCGATTCCTCGCGGTCTACCTTCTATTAATAACTTTGGGAATCCCATATAGATTATGACCTGAATCAGATCGATTCTTTTTTGAATCTTTATATGTGCAATTCCTTCGACACTAGAAGATATTCTCCTATCTTTTTGTATATAATTCTTAATACAATCTCGTATTTTTTGATCTTCTTGTAAACCTTCAGAATAATTTTTTGGTTGTGCGAACCAAAGGGAATGATGCTCATGAGTTGTACCAAGTCTGAAACCAAGTGGATTTATTTTTTGTCCCATACGTCTCCGCTACTATACATATCATGATACGTCATATCAGTATACTTATTTTGATATACCCATTCGGGGTTTTTTAACCATATGATATATTCTTCATATAAGGATATATCTTTCAATATAACAGTTATATGGCAAGTGGGATTTTTTATCGGATAACTACGTCCTCGAGCCCTGGGCTTTAATTTTTTCACGGTAGTTCCTTCGTCGACTTCGGCTTTACTAAGAACTAAAGCTTCC